TATTTTTGGGAACAGGAACAAGTAGAAATATACATAAACCTAGACGTGCTCACACCCAAAGAACCAAAGAAGGACCGCGGTCAAAAAAGAATTTCTAAATAGAATTAAGGCTTTAGACAAAGGATTTCTTTTTGAAGATATGCTTGAAAAAAAAACTAGATTATATAAGGAGCAGGAAAAGGTTCAAAAAGGCCACAACCCCTTTTCTACGTATGAACCTTTTTTTAATGAAAAGACTCAAAAAAACAAAAACCACTTGCCTCAACATTATGATCCTTTGTTGGATGGGCCAATTCGTCCAGACTTGGAAATAATAGGATTCGTAATTATTTCCTTCATTGTTTGATGCCCCGTTCTTTCTTTCCCCATCGTAAGCAAATTTTTAAAAAAGCAGATCTTAAAAAAAATAAAACAAAAGCTATCGAATGCGGAAAAAAAAAAATCCAAGAAAATATCCCTCGATGGACATCAAAATTAATCAGCGATTTGGAATTCACGTTCCAAGACTTTCAAGGCTTTGCATGGGAGATAGAAGATCCCGATATACACTCAAGAACACTTAAACAGATCCTGCTATTTAGTCAGCTAAGCGAGCTTCTTGATCCCCGGCTACCAAACGAGGTGTTGGTGCCACATTATATTGATGAACCTTCCCCCCTTTTTTGGGGCAAAACACAAAGTAAGCTCGAGGCTATGTTGTATAAACTTTTTTTTAGAATTTGGAAAAGAAGAGACTCCAAAGTTTTTGATGATACACAAAGAAAAAAAAAAATAATAGATCCAAATGAAAAAAGGCAAAAAAAACGGGAAGAAAGATTACGGCTAGAAACAGAAGAAGCCTGGGAAAACCTGCCACATGGACCACAAATAAGAACTTCCTTATTAGTAATGCAATCGATTCTTAGAAAATATATTCTATTCCCTTTATTCATAATAGCCAAAAATACTGTCCATTTCTTAGCATATCGAGTTTCTGACTTGGATGAGGATTTTGCGGAATGGGCTAAAGAAATACACATTCCATGCACCCATAGTGGTGTTCCATTAAGAGAAAACGAGCTTTTGGGAGATTTTTTGGCAGACGGTTTTGACATAAAAATAATATCTCCTTTCTCCTTGAAACCTTGGTGCAGATCTAAGTTACAAGACTCTCGTAGAAATCTAATCAAAAACAAAAATCAAAGTCAAAAACTGGAACTGGACTTTTGTTATTTAACCGTTTGGGGAATGGAGGCTGAAGAGCCTTTCGGTTCTCCCCGAACAAGATCTTCTTCTTCGTCCCCTTTTATTGCCTTTTTAAAACTCATTTTAAAGAACCTACCAAGGCAAATGAAAAAAAAGACTGCCTTTTTAAAACTCATTTTAAAGAACCTACCAAGGCAAATGAAAAAAAAGACAAAGAAAGTTCTAGCGCTTTTCAAAATAGGAGTAACAGAACTCTCGCAGGGAAATTCAATTCCATTAGATAAATTGGAAAATTTATCTAAATCAAGTAAAACGAAAGACGAATCGTTTACTCAAATTGGATCTATAGATTTTGAAAATTATTCACAGACAGACCTACAAATGAAGAATCTATTCACAGACAGACCTACAAATGAAGAATCTAACTGATAGAACAAGCAGAATGAGAAATGAAATACAAAGACTTGAAAAAGATAAAAGAAAAGTGATTTCTGAAATAAAAAGTAGTCTAGATTCTAATGTAGAATTAGAATCCCAACCGCCAAAAAATAGTCGGAAATTTTTAATAAGAAGAAATGTGCGATTAATCATAAAATTACATTATTTTATAAAAATTTTTATTGAAAAAAAATACATAGATATCTTTCTACCTATCATTAATATTGCCGCAATCAATACAAAACATTTTGTTGAATCAATAATTGAGAAATACATTTCTAATAATGAAAGAAATCAATCTAATAATGAAACAACTGAAAAAGACATTCACTTTATTTCTATTTCGACTATCAAAAAGTCAGGACCTACTAAGAAGAATTCACATATCTTTTATGACTTATCTTCCTTGTCGCAGGGATATGTATTTTATAAATTATCCCAACTCGAAGTTATTAACTTGTCTAAGATAAGATCTGTTCTTCAATATCAAGGAACATCTATTTTTCTTAAGACGACAATAAAGGATTCTTTTGGAATACAAGGAATATTTCATTCCCAATTAAGGGATAAGAAACTTCGAAGTTATGATCAATGGAAAAACTGGTTAAGAGGTCATTTTCAATACAACTCTCCAATTGAATGGTCTAGATTAATACCACAAAAATGGAGAACTCGAGTGAATCAACGTTGGACAGATGAAAATAAAGATTTCAAAAAATGGAGTTCATATGAAAAAGACCTATTATTTTCATTTGATTACACAAATCCAACCTCTTATCAAGTATATTCCCAAAAAGAAAAATTGCATAAATGCTATAGATTTGGTCTTTTATTAGATCAATTTATGAATTTTGAAACGAAGAAAGACTCATCTATTTATGGATCACCATTAGAAGTAAGTGAGAAGAAAAATCTTTTTTATACCATAGACAAATTAGTTTCTGAGGATATGAATATTGATCTTAAAAATAACGAGGCCTTTTTGATTTCTCGTCATCTACTAAATCTTATAGATACGGGAAAAAGGTTAGATAGAAAATATTTGGATTGGAAATCTAATTTTCTAAGACAAAATAACAATGATAATAAAGATCTTTTTTATCTTCGATTTCGTAAAGATCTACAAGAGTTAGAAATTATTCCACCCAATTCCCACGAAATCTTTGTTGATTGGCTAAAAATAGATAAAGTGCCAAGGAATTCCCCCCAAAAAGAAAAAGGGGATTTGGGTTTTTGGTTCTTCCCAGAATTTGTGCGACTTTTTAAAGAATATAAAGTGAACCCTTGGACTCTACCAAGCCGACTCCTTCTTTTAACTATACATTTGACTAACTATCTATATAAAAGAAGAAGAAGAAAGCCTTTGTTTGATGAAAAGGAAAGAAAAGCAAACCTTGATTTTTTTATGAAAGTGTTTTTGGCTTTTCAAGTACACTGGTACAATAACGTTGTGGCGCAAAGAGGATAGCTGAAAGGGTGAAACTTGGGATAATGGTTATCGAACCCATCCGTCGGTTTAGCTGGATGAACCAATGTTTGATTTTGCATGAAGCCCTAAGCATTTCATTGGCTCATAAAAGCGAGCAACTACTTAAGCAAGGATACCGAAACGGAAGAAGCTATTTTTATGTTGATGAATCCACTGCAAGCCATCAAATAATAACAGGAAATAGAGAGAAAAATCATTATGATTTGCTTGTTCCTGAAAATATTTTATCATCTAGACGTCGTAGAGAATTGAGAATTCTAACTTCTTTCAAGTTTAAAAATAGGAAGTGTGTGGATAGAAATTCAGTATTTCGCAAGGAGACTAAGATAAGAAACTCAGGTCCATTTTTGAAGGAACGTAAACATCGTGATAGGAACGTAAACATCGTGATAGAGATCAAAATGAATTCATTAAATTAAAGTTCTTTCTTTGGCCTAATTTTCGATTAGAAGATTTAGCTTGTATGAATCGTTATTGGTTTGATACCAATAATGGAAGTCGTTTCAGCATGTTAAGAATATATATGTATCCACGATTAAAAATTAGTTGATGGTACATTCTTTCTCTATATTCTTTACCATATATATAGGGTATATGAAAGTAAACTAGTTGATGGTACATTCTTTCTCTATATTCTTTACCATATATATAGGGTATATGAAAGTAAACAAAACAGTAGAACATATGCCTTGTCTTACATCCCAGTTTCATATAAAGGTTACGATACTCAGTCAACGACGTATCAATTAGATCTACAAATGCATCAAGGAAATCTTCGTAATTTTGTTTTAGTTATTCGCTTTTGAGAGTGTCAAAACCACCTTTTTGTATCTCTATTCGAATCCAATTGAAAATTGGATTGATTCATGTTATGTTAATTGATAAAATAAGGAATCCATAAAGAAATTCTGATTGTTGTGTATACTACATTAAAAATTAGTTGGTATTATTATTACTGACCAATAAAATCCATATCTGTTCTATAATAAAGGGGAGGGGGAAATTCTTTTATGTTAAAAAATTCACTCGTTTCGATTATTTTGCAAGAGGAAAACAAAGAAAACAGGGGGTCGGCTGAATTTCAAGTAATTAATTTCACCACTAAGATACGAAAACTTACTTCACATTTGGAATTGCACAAAAAAGACTACTTGTCTCAGAGAGGCCTGCGAAAAATTCTGGGAAAACGTCAACGGCTGCTGGCTTATTTGTCAAAAAAAAATAGAATACGTTATAAAGAATTAATTGATCAGTTGAATATTCGAGAAACAAAAGCTGGTTGAAGAGTCGGTTTGAACTTTTCGCTTCAACTTTAATGAACTTCTTTTCACTTTCAGCAATTCATGGAAGAATGAATCGGGAAAAAACCTATGACTACGTCAGCTACAAGAAAAGACCTCATGATAGTCAATATGGGTCCTCAGCACCCATCAATGCACGGTGTTCTTCGACTCATTGTTACTCTAGATGGGGAAGATGTTATTGACTGTGAACCAATATTGGGTTATCTACACAGAGGTATGGAAAAAATTGCGGAAAACCGAACAATTATACAATATTTGCCTTATGTAACACGTTGGGATTATTTAGCTACTATGTTCACAGAAGCAATAACTGTAAATGCACCAGAACAGTTAGGCAATATTCAAGTACCTAAGAGGGCCAGCTATATCCGAGTCATTATGTTGGAGTTAAGTCGTATAGCTTCGCATTTGTTATGGCTTGGCCCTTTTATGGCAGATATTGGGGCACAAACCCCTTTCTTCTATATTTTTCGAGAAAGAGAATTGATATATGACCTATTCGAAGCTGCCACCGGTATGCGAATGATGCATAATTTTTTTCGTATCGGAGGAGTCGCTGCTGATTTACCTCATGGATGGATAGA